AGACCGGGGCCCTTTATCATAACTTCTGCTCGTTGCATACCCTGATCCACTACTGTACGAATAGCATTTCCTGCTGCGGTTTGAGCAGCAAATGGTGTCCCTCTTCTTGCGCCTCTGAATCCACAAGTACCCGCGGAGGACCAAGAAACAACCCGACCCCGTACATCTGTAACAGTCACAATGGTATTGTTGAAACTCGCTTGAACATGAATAACTCCTTTTGATATTCTACGTCCATTCCTACGTAAACCAATTCTTGGTATAGGTTTTGTCATATTTTATCATCTTATAAATATGAGTTAGAGATATACGGATATATCCATTTCATGTCAAAACAGATCCCTTATTTTGTTTGTACATGGGTCCCTTAGATAGTCCCCTTTTAGAAAGATTACCCCTGTCTCTGTTTATGTCTAGGATTGGGACAAATTACTATAATTCGTCCCCGCCTACGGATCAGTCGACATTTTTCACAAATCTTACGAACAGAGGCCCTTATTTTCATGTTTGTCATTCCTTACCTTAATTCCGAATCTACTCATTGGAAGAAAATAAGTCTCTTGCATTTTTTTTTTTTGAATCTCGAAATTGATCCCCATGAAAGGAATGTTTAAAAAAAGCCACCTAATCGTTCGAATCTTTGTTGCGAAGTCTATAAATTATACGCCCCCTGGTTGAATCATAACGACTTACTTCGATTTTCACTCTATCTCCTGGTAGTATCCGTATAAAACTACGTCGGATCCTCCCCGAAACATAACCTAGAATCAGGTCTTCATTATCTAAGCGAACCCGGAACATACCGTTGGGAAGTGATTCAGTAATTAAACCTTCATGAATCCATTTTTGTTCTTTCATTCCAGGTAACCTCCTTGAAGTATCAACTAATGGAGGAGGGGTGGTATTAGACAACCAACCTTTCCTCTCTTTTTCATTTCATAAATAGGAAGTTACGGATAAAATTCGAATACGAGAAGGATTACCATATATAACACAAAATTTCTCCTCCAATTCCTTCTAGTCGAGCTTCTCGATCTGTCATTATACCTCGAGAAGTAGAAAGAATTACAACCCCCATTCCACCTAAGATCCTAGGAATTCCTTGATAGTTTGAATAAATTCGTAGACCGGGTCTGCTGATACGCTTTAAAATATTTCTATATGTTCCTTTCCTATTCCTTCTATGCCGCAGGGTTGAAACCAAGAAATATTTGTTGCTTTCCCGATGTTTCCTAACGTTTTCAATAAAACCTTCTCGTAGAAGTATTTTAACAATATTTTCCGTGATATTAGTAGATGCTATTCGAACCATTCCTTTTGTACCCATGTCAGCATTTCTTATAGAAGTTATTATATCGGCAATAGTATCCCTACCCATGACGAACCCTAATTATTAGTGCTTCCTGGCTTTGATATAATCAACATGTTCTGTTTTTTTTTTTTCTTTATTTTGATTATTTAATTATTTATTTATGAAATATTTATTCAATAAAAAATTCAATAAAAAATACAATTTTTAAAATATAAAAATATTAAAGGTATATGCGTGAGACACAATCTACTAATTGATCTATTTCAGATACCATACTATGGTCTCATCTACTAGCATTGCATTTATAATACCTCGGGAGCTAATGAGACTATCTTAGTGAAATTTAACTGTCTTAATTCCCGAGCGATCGCACCAAAAACTCGCGTTCCTTTTGGATTTCCTTCTTGATCAATGACAACTGCTGCATTGTCATCATATCGTATTATCATACCGTTGTCACGTTTGAGTTCTTTACATGTACGTACAATTACAGCTCTGATCACTTCTGATCTTTCCAGAGGCATGTTGGGCACTGCTTCTTTGATTACAGCAACAATAACGTCACCGATATGAGCATATCGGTGATTACTAGCTCCTATGATTCGAATACACATCAGTTCTCGAGCCCCGCTGTTGTCCGCTACATTTAAATGGGTCTGAGGTTGAATCATATTATGATTTTTTTTTTTGAATCGTTTCTTTCAATGCAAAAGGCGAAGGAAAAAAGAAATAGTTTCTGTCCAAAAATAAAAAACCAGCGATTCCATTTTTTTTTATCAAAAGGATCCCTTTGGTTGCACACCCCTATCCCGCAATAACGAATTGAGTTCGTATAGGCATTTTGGACGCAGCTATTGAAATAGCGGATCTGGCTACAGTTTCTGATACTCCGCCCATTTCATAAAGTATTCGACCTGGTTTAACAACAGATACCCAATATTCGGGGGATCCCTTCCCCGAACCCATACGTGTTTCCGTAGGTCTTACTGTAACGGGTTTGTCGGGAAATATACGTACCCATATTCTTCCACCACGACGCGCGTATCGTGTCATTGCTCGCCGCCCTGCTTCTATTTGTCTAGATGTGATCCAAGCGGGTTCAAGTGCCTGAAGAGCGTATCTACCGAAACAAATATGATTGCCTCGATAAGATACTCCCTTCATTCTTCCTCTATGTTGTTTACGGAATCTGGTTCTTTTGGGGTTATAGTTGATGGTAGTTTTTCAATCCCATCTCTACTGCAGAACCGGACGTGAAAATTTCTTCTCATCCAGCTCCTCGCGAATAAAAGGAAAGGGTTCAATAAATAATATTACAGACCCAGGTATATTTAATGAATAATACAATGAATCATCAGATTCATTGATATTTAATGAAATCTGTCACGTAGGAATCTGTCTATCTTGTATATACAGCTAGACGTATATTTATAGATAATGCATTTATAACATAATGCATTTATAACGAATCCTTGTTTTTATTTTTACGGAATATTCCAAAATTTTGGAATCAAAAATCCAATAAGGGTTTCGCGGGCGAATATTGACTCTTTCAATATCTGCTTCATTCGAAGGGTTCACCCATGACCACTCAGAATAAATCAATTGGTTCCTGTCTCGTTCCGCCATCCCATCCAATGAATCATTAAAATTCGTTTTCAATAGAATCTTCTGCAGTCACAGGTTCCTTCGTTCCCATAGCTTCTCCATTAATGGCTAGGCCTGAACTATGCAATGGAGCTCCAAAAAAATCCGTTCCCGAGTCAATCTCCTCAGTCTAGATCGACTCGAGGCTCTTTACTTTATTATTAATTTTAAATTATTATTTTGTTTTGATTTTTCCTATGAACCGGATTCATCTAATTCTAGACGAATCAGTATTGATGCTTTATCACACTGCCTTTTCTTTTGTGAGATGATTCATAGACCATACATATTGGAATAATCTATCATTACTATTCTACTTCTTTCTTTCTCTCACCCTTCCACTTATCCACATCCCTCTATTTTTGCTTCATAATCCATAATTTGATTGATTTCTACTTTATGGAAAAAAGATTTCAGTTGCTACAACTATATGATCGATACATCATATAGTGACTGGTTCCTTGGATCTCGATAATACGAAGCAATGAGCTGGTTATTAGTTCATACTAGAGGCCGATCATTGTTTCTTTGAATCCCAACTCCAAAGAAAAACCAACGAGTCACACACTAAGCATAGCAATTCTACCAAATGGTCAATCAAATTTTTTATTCAACCCTATAGAATTGAGAATTGCTCATTTTGGATTGAACGGAAAAATAAAAAAGAATGAAACAATTTCTCATTTTTTGTCCTATCGCTGGATAAAATGGCAAGCGCCCATTATTCATTATTCCTCGTCTAGAAATATCCAAATTTTGATGCCTAATACCCCATAGATAGTTCGAACTGCATAGGAACAATGATCGATTTTAGCTCGAATCGTCTGTAGGGGAACCCTACCTTCTCTGATCCATTCGACACGGGCAATTTCTTTTCCGTTGATACGCCCCGAAATTTGTACCTGAATTCCCTTTGTGTTCGCTTGTTCAGTTAATTCAATAGCCTTTTTCATTGCCTTTCGAAACGAAACTCTATTCTTTAATTGTAGAGCTATATATTCTGCAAGAATAGTGGGTTGTCCATACGGTTTTGCAACTCTTGTGATAGCAATGTTGAGTCTCCGGTTCACAGAATTAAACTTTTTTTGTACATTGATCTGTAATTCTTCGATTCCTCGGGCTCGACCCTCTATTAAAAAATGGGGGAATCCAATATGGATTATGACCTGGATCAGATCGATTTTTTTTTGAATCCCTATACGCGCAATTCCTTCGAAACCTGAGGATACTCTCATATGTTTTTGTACATAATTCTTGATACAATCCCGTATTTTTTCATCTTCCTGGAGACCCCCGGAATAATTTTTTGGTTGTGCGAACCAAAGGCAATGATGACTTTGGGTTGTACCAAGTCTGAAACCAAGTGGATTTATTTTTTGTCCCATATCTATCTAATTTATATATGCATATTTTCTTTCTAAATATTAAGAAGGCTTGATCTATCAAATCAAAGTCAAAAGGCTATTTTTTTGTTAAATTAGATCTCTTATTCAATACAATAGTTATATGACAGGTGGGTCTTTTTATCGGATAACTGCGTCCCCGAGCTCGAGGTTTGCACTTTTTCACGATAACACCTCCATTGACTTCGGCTTTACTAATGAATGAATCAGCTTCGTTCAAATCCTTATTGTGACTAGCATTTGCTGCTGCAGAATAAACTAATTTGAAGATGGGATAAGATGCTCGATAAGGCATGAGTTCTAGTATCATAAGTGTTTGTTCATAGGAACGCCCACGAATCTGATCAATTACTCTTCTCGCTTTGTGAGCAGACATACATATATATTGAGCTAAAGCTTTGACTTCTGTACGCGATTTTCCCTTTATCATAAAGTTCCACCTCCTACCAATGAATGATGAGCACCCATTTCACTTTATTACCGACGAGATCTATTATCGTTTCTCGCATGCCCCCGGAAAGTGAGAGTAGGTGCGAATTCTCCCAATTTGTGACCCACCATACGATCTGTTATATAAATAGGTAAATGCTCCTTTCCATTGTGAATAGCAATTGTATGACCGATCATTGTGGGTATAATGGTAGATGCCCGGGACCAAGTGACTATTATCTCTTTCTCCTCCCTCATGTTGAGCTTCTCCATTTTTCCCAATAAATGATTAGCTACAAAAGGATTTTTTTTTAGTGAACGCGCCACAGCCGATTACTCCCTTTTCCTATTTAAAAATGCAATGAAAGGCGAAGAAACAAAACATATATTCCTATTTACGGCGACGAAGAATAAAACTATCACTATATTTATTCCTTTTCCTACTTCTTCTTCCAAGCGCGGGATAACCCCAAGGGGTTGTGGGTCTTTTTCTACCAATGGGGGCCCTCCCTTCACCACCTCCATGGGGATGGTCTACAGGATTCATAACTACTCCTCTTACTACAGGACGCTTACCTAGCCAACACTTAGATCCGGCTCTACCCAAACTTTTCTGGTTCACCCCAACATTACCTACTTGTCCGACTGTTGCTGAGCAGTTTTTGGATACCAAACGAACCTCCCCAGATGGTAATCTTAATGTGGCCGATTTCCCCTCTTTTGCAATCAGTTTCGCTACAGTACCTGCTGCCCTAGCTAATTGTCCACCCTTTCCAAGTGTTATTTCTATGTTATGTATGGCCGTGCCTAAGGACATATCGGTTGAAGTAGATTCTTCTTTTTTTTTTTTTTTTAAATCCCTTCCCAAACCGTACAAGCTTCTTCCAAAGCATACGGCTTTCTGGATGTATATGATGATATCTAGACAGATGGATATTATATGAATCGTATGATGAAGCACCATATGAGTGGATATATCCAAATCTGCCGAATCACTCATGCTACGATCTTCTACACCCTAGGTCTCCCCGTTCCGTCATCTGGCTTATGTTCTTCCTGTAGCATTCAGACCGAATGACTCTATGAAATTACGTCGATACTTCCACATATTACGGGTAACGTAGGAGACATCTCTATTATTCCCACGGAGATCCTTAGAATTACCACTGCTTAGCTTTCAATTTGCCTCTGACCATCAAATGAAATGTGAATAACCCGTCCTCCTCTCTTTGAAACAAGGGGTGCTTCCGGCTCTGTCCGTGCTTCAAAAAATGGTATTTTCTCCATATTACTATATCTCTAGAGTCAATAATTTTATATAAGGAACCACTGAACTCAATCACCTGCTGCCGTTACTCTTCAGTTTTCTGTTGAGGTCTATCCCGTAGAGGTACTCAACTTGGATCAGTGATCGATTTCTAGGTTTCGTCGTAAACCTAATTGGTTACTTCCAATTACGTAAATCAATAGTTCAAACCGCACTCAAAGGTAGGGCATTTCCCATTGATATAGGAACTTCTGTACCAGAAACAATGGTATCTCCAATTCTAGCCCCTCTGGGATGTAAAATATATCGCTTCTCACCATCCCCATAGTGTATGAGACAAATGTATGCATTTCGATTTGGGTCGTATTCTATGGTTACGATTCTACCAGATATGTCTTTTTCATTCCGTCGAAAATTGATTTTACGGTATAGACGCTTATGACCTCCCCCTCTATGCCCTGCGGTAATGACTCCTCTGGCATTACGACCTTTACCACAATGATGCTGTCCATAGATCAAACTCTTTTGCTTTTGTGGAGTGGATTTCGCTTGACTGTCTACAGCTCCGTTGCGTGTGCTCGGGGTAGAAGTTTTGTATAAATGTATCGCCATGCTATGTTATTAAGGATTTGTATTAAGAATTTGAATTTAAGTTCTTATAACAGGTGGAATAGAATAACCTGGTTGAAGCGTAATGATCATACGTCTGTAATGCATTGTATGTCCCATAATAGGTCCCATTCTTTTCCCCTTTCGGGGAAGTCGATGACTATTTATCGCTATTACCTTGACACCAAAGAAGAGTTCGACCCAATGCTTTATTTCCGTCCTAGTTGATCCTGATTCGACATTAGAAGTATATTGATTGTTCACCATCAATAACCGAAGACTTTTTTCGGTAAATACTGCATATTTGATTCCATCCATAAATCCATTTTCCCCCCTATGAGTTCCAGTATTGATAAGAATTCTAGTTCTTACTGTTCCTATGTTATGGTATGAATATACCATAACAATTCATTATGTATGAATGATGAGATTCCATTGATACAGAGCCAATTCTAATAGACTTATTGAACGTTCCAATTGGTGTGCATCCAGCAGGAATTGAACCCACGAATTCGCCAATTATGAGTTGGGCGCTTTAACCATTCAGCCATGGATGCTTAGCAGGGATCGTCATACATCGTGAATTACCAAAGTGCAATTGAAATGCAATCTTTAGGAGGAATCAATGAAACGAAATCAATTTAAATCCTGGATCTTCGAATTGAGAGAGATCAAAAATTCTCACTATTTCGTGGATTCATGGGACAAATTTGATTCAGTGGGATCTTTCACTTACATTTTTTTCCACCAAGAACGTTTTATGAAACTCTTTGACCCCCGAATTTTGAGTATCCTACTTTCACACGATTCACAGGATTTAACAAGGAATCGAT